TTTCACTCCTATTTTTTTTTTCTTATTTGCACATCTTTTGTTCATAAAAAAAAAGATGTGCACGAATTCCGGAAATTGCTTATTCAATTCAATGATGCATTCCATTAATTGAATTTACAATTCAATTGTAAAATTTATCTTATTATGATTTATAGTAATTCTAGATTCATTTTATTCGATATTAATTCAATTATCTTATTTTATAAAATAATATAGAGTACTTTATATAATAATAATTTATTATATTCAAAAATAGAATGAAAATATTCGAATTTGAAATGAATCAATTCAAAAATATTTGTCTATTATGAATTTCGAAATATAGTAATCAAAAAATAATAAATCTATAAAATTACGATATCATTTTAATAAAAAAAAATAGAAGATAAAATATATAAGATAAGCGGGTAGCGGGAATCGAACCCGCATCGTTAGCTTGGAAGGCTAGGGGTTATAGTCGACGTTGATTCATCATTTTGAACGTCTCTAATTCAAAACCGAACGTGAAACTTTGATTTCATTCGGCTCCTTTATGGAAGATGGAAAAAAAAGATGTAAACGAAAAAAAAAACAAATTCTACCCATAACATCTATGTCAGCCTTTCTGTCTGAATGCATTCAAAAGGACCTGCTTTATAGATGATCCCTATAGAAGAAAAGAGGATTCTAACAATCTTTTCTAGTTACTTCGTTCCCTATTTCTATTTGAAATAATCCTTAGGAAAAGTCTTTTTTGTTTCCAACGAGCTAAAACAATATAATCTGTCGATGTCTCTAGTAAACCAAAGACATTGTTTAATAGCTATTTTGTTTTGCTTCAATCTCCCTTATATAAATATCAAATTGAAGATTTAGTTACGATTAGAAATAGACCGTTCTTTCTACCTTTATCCATGGATTCCTTACTCGTTCAATTGGAAGTATGGATCCAATTCAAAAATAAATTATGTTTCGTAATTTCATGATCCAATTTTTTCAATTTATAACGGACTCTTGGATACAAATCACGAGAATTTCTATTTTTCCTCGAATTTTTCATCGATAGGAAAAGGATTAAATCCTTTTAAGAAATAAAGTTTTTGATCGAAATATAAATCAAACGAAAGACCCTTTAACTATTAAAGGGTTAATAGAACGAATCACCCTTTTACCACTAAACTATACCCGCTACAATGCTATTATTGCATATAAATCGACCTTTTGTCGAACACAAAAATAGGTCCTAGTAATAAAAAAATAGGATCAGAAAAAAAATCATGAAAATGAGAGCGTTGACATATTTTTATCAGGAAGACTAATGAGATTAGTAAACGAGGACTCATTTAACTAATTAAATGATAAGTTTTTTTTTATTCCAGTAAAAAAAAGTAAATAAATAAAGAAAGAATAATAAGAAATGGCACTTTGATTCTATATCATTTGATTCTGTATCATAGGAATCGAAATAATCCTTCTTATGATATGATTGTTGTTTCGATTTTTGTTATTTTATTTCAAAAGAATTTTGAGTTTTCAAATAAAATAAATCATTTTTTCTACGATTCATTGGAACAAAAAAAAAAGCCCGGCTAGGTACTGACCAGGCCAGGCCGTGGAAATAAAAAGGGACTTTTCGGACGAAATAAACAAGGTACTTTTATTGATTTTATTTATTATTTAATATATATATATTTTCATTTTATTTTTGATTTTCTTAATTTATTCAAAATTTTTTTTATTAACATTTAATAGATTGGTATTTATATATTCAAATATTGGATTGTAGATATCTCTTTTGAGCCCTTACTTTATTTAAAATCTAAATGGAATTGGAATTTATGATAAAAGTTTTTAGATATATATTATCTATATATAGCTTTATATAGCTATCTATATAATAAATAATAAAGATATAATAAAATAATAAAGAGAGATAAAGAAGGGCTTTTTTCAAGCCTTACTTAATGTATCATAGTAATTATTCTTTTTCATTTTTCAATTGGGGGAGAGATGGCTGAGTGGATTAAAGCGTCGGATTGCTAATCCGTTGTACGCGTTTTTCGTACCGAGGGTTCGAATCCCTCTCTTTCCGTTTCTGTCGATGACTTGGTATTTTTTTTTTTTTTATATAGTTAAAGAAAGATGTGGAATAGATAAAAATTTGCAAATCAAGCAAGGAAAACAAAAATCTGATTTTTTATTCTTCACGTCCAGGATTACGCCCCGGGTCATTAGATAGGAATCCGAAAATGAAGAGAGAAACAAAGAATATCACTACTGTATAAACAAATAGTTTTAGAGTAAGCATTACACAATCTCCAATAGCATTTTTTTTTTCAAAAAAAAAAAGAGAATAGATTCTCTATTTTTATACTGCATACCCTATTTTTTGACACCAAGAAATGAAGTGATTTCTAGAAAAAAAAAAAAATTTCAGAAAATCAGAGTTGAGTTGTTTATTAATGAAAATTTTCTTTTATACCAACAATTATATATTGTGGGGGACTCTAATAGGGTCGTTCAATGGAAAAAAAAGTTATAACAAGAAAATGAGAGTGATCTAGATTTAGCACAGCTATACAAGAATTTCAATATTTAACTTAACGGTTCAGACTGTATGTAAGACTTATCTGATCTTATATTAGAAATTGTTAGAATTTTTTTTTCGAGTAAATCATGAATTTTTCTAGGACAGTATGAAAAATCTCATCGAAAACTTACAGCAGCTTGCCACACAAAAGCTAATAAAAAAAAGAACACAGGTATTACTGGCATAATATCTACTATTGGATTCAAAAAAGCGTAGGCCTCGGGTAATTTGGCTAAGAAAAAGCTACTTGAATAAAGGACAGAATTAAGACAGATACAGATTAAACTTAAAATATTAAGCATAACAAACATTTTGTTCTTGAAGATAATTTTTTTTTTGAGTTGATTGAGTTATTAATATCTTATTATTGATATAAGGGATAAGGTAAAAATTAATAACATAAGGTAGGTCAAAAAACCTTTCTTTTCTTTGATTTGAACTCAGCCAATCAAAAATCCTTCCATTCTCAAATCAAAATAGATATAGAAGAAATCCTACTTTCATACAATATCTTAATTGAATTATATCTAATGATCAATAAATTCAGTTTCATTCGATATCTACACGTATCAAAATCCTAGCAACAATCTAATTGATTCTATCAATATTTGGACTGGAATTGACGAACAACCAATAACAATATTAGTGTTTATTAGTCTTGAATAGAAATGGGGCGTGGCCAAGTGGTAAGGCAACGGGTTTTGGTCCCGCTATTCGGAGGTTCGAATCCTTCCGTCCCAGAGTATGCGTATTATATATATCATAGTATTATGATATTATATATCATAATATTCCATAATATTATATATGATATAATCATATCAAAATTATCATATCAAAAAAAGATTGCCTTTTTTGAACAACCTTCTGTTTAAGAGTCTAATATTAGATAGAATGTGATTCTTCTTTCTTATCATTATTTTTCTTATTTTTGATTCGTCTCTAAATCATATTTTTTTCACAAATTGAATCGAGTTTAAATACCATAAGACGTAGATGGAATTGAATCCATTTTTTATCTAGGTAAAAGATGGGAACATAGATAAAAAAAAAAAGACTTTTTTAATGAAAAAAAAGTAGGACGGGCTTTTCATCGTATGTCCATATCTTTCATATTCATATTTGAAATTCGTTATTCATAAAAAAACCTTACGTCTCATATATTTTCCATGATGTCATTTTAATTCAAAATCGAAATGTGAAAGCCTCTCTTATTCTCTATCCCTTAAATGGTGTGTGCAACTTGATTATTTTATTTCTGTGGATTTATGTGGAATTATAAATACGAAGGGCTTGCGTTTTTGGTACTAATTGAATTGAATCAATGGGATTAAGTCTCTTAAGACCGGTTTAGGCTAAAATAATTTAGAGTAAAAAAAAATTGGATTTGTTTTTGATCTATCTATTTGTTTTAAATCATTGATGGGTTAATTCGAATAGGTTTTTTTTATGATAATAAAAGATAATAAAATGTCCCTTCCCTTATTGGAAAACTTTAGTCAAATAATAATATCGAGGTAGAAAACTTTCAATCAATTATTTTGAATGATTTCCTATGAATCCTTGGTACTTGAAGAAGTGTTAAACTGGCGAATCCATCCTATCAAGAAACTTGAAAATGCGGATTCAAAAAGAACGTATTTCTTATTTATTCGTAATTTTTTCTAAATTTATAGAAATAAAAAAAAAAAAGAATAATATATATATTCCATTTCATATTAAATAAATATTGCATTCATACAAAAAATTGTATTCATCCAATATACTAAAAGAAAATCCAATATCTAAAAGAAAATGTGGGTTTAAAAAAAAAAATGGAATTCTTGCTGATACTTTTTAAGAAACTACCCATTCATAACAGTATAGATAACTATGTACCAACTAAACCAATGACTATTCATGATTCCATAATTGAATCAATTACATACCAGTTCCAAGAAACTAGAGGTTATGGTAAAACTTCGTTTAAAACGATGTGGTAGAAAGCAACGTGCGACTTGAAGGACATGATCAACTGTGGATTCTTATCTTACATCCACCATTTTCTTTTATATATAGGAATGAAGATGCTCTTGGCTCGACATCGTTTGTTCTGTTCCACTATAACCCTCATTTCATTTTGGGGAAGTTTTAATGTAAATATTACATGATGGAGCTCGAGTAGAAAGTATTAATTCATTTATCAGGGGCGGAGATCTAGGGTTAGTGTCAATCAATAAGTTGAAACAACTTCGTAAGTATATTTTCGATATAGAAATCGAAAGGATCCAATTCAAGCAAGTTTCAAATTCAAACATCAAATTTGTTGGAATTAGGAAAACTCTTTTGATCAAAAGTGTATCACGCGAGAATCAATCATTCATATGGTTCTTTGATAAAAAGAAATCACAAAAAATGGTATGTTGCTGCCATTTTGAAAGGATTAAAGATCACCGAAGTAATGTCTAAACCCAATGATTCAAAGCAAAGATAAAGGATCCCGGAACAAGGAAATACCTTTTTTAATTGTTTTAATAACTAAACTTGTTAATTGTCTCAATAACTAAACTAGATCAGAATGAAGAATAGAATAGATTCTAAAGGAGACAGGCAAAAAGGGGGTTATAGACGGCTCAATAAATGAAATGCTTAAAGGTTTTCCTTTGAGTGAGAGTTACCCAACTTGAGTTATGAGGATACAAATAAGAATTTTTTTTTTAATTTCTTTTTTGGAAAAGAATAAAAAAAAAATGAAATCATAGTCTAATTGATTTGATAATCTATGGATCTATTTTACATTAATTAGAATTCTATACATATACATAACTTCCAATTTTCTCGAGCCGTACGAGGAGAAAACTTCTTATACGGTTCTGGGGGGGGTATTGTTAATCTACATCTATCCCAATGAGCCGTTTATCGAATCGTTGCAATTGATGTTCGATCCCGAAGAGAGGGAAGAGATCTTCGTAAAGTGGGTTTTTATGATCCGATAAAGAATCAAACCTATTTAAATGTTCCTGCAATTCTATATTTTCTTGAAAAAGGTGCTCAACCTACAGGAACTGTTCATGATATTTCAAAGAGGGCTGCGGTTTTTACGGAATTTGACCTGAATCAATAACCGAAAAATGCAATTAATGAAATAAAAAAAAAAAAGAGGGTGTGGATGACTTGTCTATAGCTTTGGATAACCTTTTCTCTATTATTTCCCCCCTCTCTTGTTCTACTACACTTATTTATTAAAGATCAATCAAGTGAATAAATGAAATAATTGGTTTTATACTAGAAATAGAAAATTTTGACATTACCATCAATGGGTTGGTTTTTGTTGGAAATCTATGAACAAATAAAAAAACACAAGGGATTACGCTTGTTTATTCTACTTATATTTATTTATTGATTGAATAAACCCGAGATTTTTTTCTACTTTACTTCTTCCTTACCTTAATTTATTCTTTCGCCTACACTTTTTTTTTCTATTTATGTTCATTATCTCTATCGTGCCAATCCAACACAACTCCGTAGTTTTTTCTTTTTTTATTTATTTTCTCTTTTTTTCATTTTAATTATTATATATTTTATATATATTATATATATATATTTTCCTATTTCTATTTATTTCAATTAATAGAAATATATAATTTATAGATGAAATATTAATAAATAGATATTTCAATTGACTAATTAAATTGAATAATGAAATATAAATAAAAAAAGAAAGATATTCAATTGAAATTGTTATTTCTATTTTTTTTTTTTTTTATTCTTTTGTGTTCTCCATTGTATTCGTTTTTCACTATTCACATTCATATTGACAACAGTGGATCAAACAAATATAATCCGATTGTGGATAAATAGATCTAGTTATCTCCGCTTCATAGACTTGGTTTTTTTTATTTTACTTCATTCAATTCACATGATGGGCTCATTGGATTTTCTGTGATACAAGAAGTTACTTTTGTGTGATATAAAAATTTTGATTCAAAAAAAAAAAATAGATAATCTAAGAAGGGATAACATAAGATAAGATACAAGAGACGGTATATCCATTTTTTTTTTTATTTGATTCCATTTGATATTTTATTTGATTACGTCGTGCAATTCCATTTCGTTTTTGATTCTGATTGTATCTGCACATACTAATTCTTTTTTTTATTCGGGTTGCTAACTCAATGGTAGAGTACTCGGCTTTTAAGTGCGGCTAGCATCTTTTACACATTTGTATGAAGTAACAGATTCGTCCATACTATCGGTAGAGTTTGTAAGACCACGACTGATCCTGAAAGGAATGAATGGAAAAAACAGCATGTCGTATCAACGGGGAATTCGGGGAATATTTTTACCTGAAAAGCTTGTTTGAATTCTTGATGTGGAACAAAATCAATTTCAAGTCGGGTCGAATGAATAAATGGATAGAGCTCTAGGGCTCCAATTCTAGAGAAATAAAAAGCAACGAGCTTATGTTCTTAATTTGAATGATTACCCGATCTAATTATACGTTAAAAAGATATTAGTGCTTGATGCGGGAAGGACTTTTC